AGATGAGAATCAGAGAAATCGGCCCAGGTCGACTTACTGATGGGATGCCCTAATGCGTTACAAAACCGCGCCTTAGTCAATGATCCAATCAGATGAATAATTGGAACGGTCGTATCGACCTTCTTCATAGAATTACCTATTAGAAATGAATTTTCTAGCATTTGACTCCGTACCAACAAAGAATTTAGTCGCACACCGGAAAGATAGCCCAAAAAGTTAATAGCGTACTTGCCTAAGTATAGGTGGTTTAGCTTAACCCTTCCTGGTTGAGAAGACACGTGAAAATGCCATTGCCATAAACCGACAAGGTAATATTTCCATTTATTCATCAGAAGAGGCGTATCCTTTGAAGCCAAAATGGATTTTCCTTGATATCTAACATAATGCATGAAAGGATCCTTGAACAACCCTAAGATGTCCTGAAAATCTTTAGCAAAGACTTCGACAAGATGTTCAACTTTTCCATAGAAATACATTCGCTCAACGAGGACTCGAGAGGATGTTGATTGTAAATGAGACGATTGGTTACAGAGAAAAAAGAGGATGGATTCATATTCATATACATGAGAATTATATAGAAACAATAACAATCTTGGATTACTTTTTAAAAAAACAGAAATAGAGTTCTGTGGAGTAATAAGACTGTTCGAATTAAAATACTCGTGGAGAAAGAACCGTAATAAATGTAAAGAAGAGGCATCCTTTACCCAGTCGCGAAGGGTTTGAACCAAGATTTCGGGACAAATGGGGTGGGGTATTCGTACATCTAACACATAATTTAAATGGGACAATTTATCCTCGAAAAAAGGAAATATTGAATGAATTGATTGGAAATTAGGCGATTTTTCAATTTCTTTCCCTTCTACAATTTCTTTCCCTTCTAAAAAAGCTACCAACCGTAGGGAAAATGGAATTTCCACCACGGCAGCAAATACCTCTGAGATAATTTGAGAATACAACTTATTGTTGTGCCCAAAAATTGGATTTTGATTCGAATCATTAGCAGCAATACTCAAATTAATCCGTTGATACATTCTAGTAATTAACCGTTTCACACTTAGCGAACTAGATTTATTGTCATAAAACCCACCTTCCAATGACATCATCGAGCTATTTAAACCATGATCATGAGCAAGTACATAAATATACTCCCGAAAAAGAAGTGGGTATAGGAAGTCGTGTTGTTGAGATCTATCTAGTTCTAAATATACTTGAAATTCCTCCATTTGAAATTCGATTAAAAACAAAGGTAAGGGATTTAGTGAGCGATCAAACGATACATAGTGCGATACGGTGAAAACAAAGTATTGTAGTAAAAAAAGTAGATACCTTGAAAATCGGTAGACCCATCACTGGATTCTCTATCCTCTCATTTCGAGTTAATTTAATTGGTTTATGTTTGTTATAGTTATAGTATAACTAAGTGGTTAGAAACCCTTTATTTTTTCACTCCAATCGCTCTTTTGATTTTGGAAAAAAACAACTATATTTATCAATATACTGCTTCTTCTACACATTCAGCTACAACCCATAATAGGGACTCGCTAATACTTAGGACTCATTAAATAAATCGAGAATCCCCTCATGGGAAAACCTTTCCCCGCGTTAGGAACTAATATCTTTTTAACGTTTAATTAGATCGGATAATCATTCAAATTAAGAACCGAAGCTTGTTACTTTTTGTTTCTCTATAATTGGAACCCTAGGGCTCTATCCATTTATTCACTCGACCCAACTCTTAATTCAATTGATTTTGTTCCGCGCCAAGAATTCAAACTTGGTTTTATAGCGATTGAACAAGAATAAAATATTCTCAAAATTCTCCATTGATACGACATGCTGTTTTTTCCATTCATTCCTTTCAGGATCAGTCGCGGTCTTACAAACTCTCCCGAAGATTTGGACGAATTCTTTGCTTCATAGAAATGTGTAAAAGATGCTAGCCGTACTTAAAAGCCGAGTACTCTACCGTTGAGTTAGCAACCCAAATAATTCGAATGGGTAGATAGAATCGGAATAAAAATAAATAACCAAAATGGAATTTCACAACGGAATCAAAAAATGAAATTAGCAAGAACTCGAATCAAAAAATTTCTAATCGATTCTGAACATAAAAAAAAAGACAACCAAACCTATGGAACGGAGATAAATAGGCCCATTTCTCCATGATCAAATTATATTTGTTCAATACAATATTGTCAATATGACATTGAATATTGAATAGCAAGATTGAGAAAATACTAAAAAAAATACAATGACAAAAACAAAAAGAGTTAATTGGTTAGTTATTAAATTGAATTCAAATCCAAATAACAAATCAAATTATATATTAATAAATAGATATAATAAATATGGAAATTAATAAATAATATCTAAAGAATTAGATAAATAAAAAACTTTAAGAATACTTTTTTAGAGAAAGACTTGAAAAAAACCGAAAAGAAATAGGTCTGAATAGAACAAAAGGGGGGATAGTAAAGAAAAAATTATACAAAACTAGATAAAGCGCATCCGCACCCTCTTTTTTTGTTCTATTCCTTAATAGAATTTCGTTTGATTAAGACTAAGTTCTGTAAAAACCCCCGCTTTCTGTGAAATATCATGAACGGTTCCTGTAGGTTGAGCGCCCTTGGCAAGGAAATATAGAATAGCAGGAACATTTAAATGGGTTTGATTATTTATCGGATCATAAAAACCCACTTTCCGAAGATCTCTTCCTTCTCTTCGGGATCGACCATCAATTGCAACGATTCGATAAACGGCTCATTGGGATAGATATAGATGAACAGTACCCCCCCTAGAAACGTATAAGAAGTTTTCTCCTCGTACGGCTCGAGAAAAACAAAATGGTTAGAAGTGATAGTTATGTCTATGTATAGAATTAGAATGTCAAATAGATCTATAAAATAATCAAATCAATTAGAGATTTAAGTTATTCTTTTTTTTGTTTCTTTTTCATTTTCAAAAGAAACAAAAAAAGCATTCGTACTCTCATAACTCAAGTTAGATAAGTTTCAAAGCCCATCCGAAAATCCTTAGGCATTTCCTTTTTTGAGCGGTCTCAAGCCCCTTTTTTGTTTGTCTCGTTTCGAATCGATTTTTGGATTGGATTGAATTGTTGAGACAATTGAAAAATGGTATTTCCTTGTTCCAGGATCCTTTATCTTTGCTTTGAATCATTAGGTTTAGACATTACTTCGGTGATCTTTAACGTTTTTTATTTTAAAAAATGGCCGCAACACACCCCTTTTGATTTCTTTCTATCAAAGAATCATACGAACAATTGATTCCTACAGGATACACTTTTGGTAGAAAAAGTTTTCCCAATTCCAACAAATTTTCCCCTTGCTTTTGGATTTCAAAATTGCTCGAATCAGATCTTCTATATCGAAAATTGACTTACGAAGTTTTTTCCAACTTATTGATTCGTATTAACCCTAGATCCTTGCCCCTGAGAAATGAATAAATACTTTATACTCGAGCTCCATCCTGTACTAGTTCCATTACCCCCCCCAAAAAACTTGAGGATTCTAATAGAACAGAAGAAAAAATGTCGAGCCAAGAGCCCATTCATATAAAATCGAAAACGGTGGATGTAAAAAACAAATCCACAGCGGATCATGTCCTTCAAGTCGCACGTTGCTTTCTACCACATCGTTTCAAACGAAGTTTTACCATAACATTTCTCTAGTTTGGAACCGGTATGTAATTGATTCCAGTATGGAATCATGAATAGTCATTGCTTCGGTCGATACACAGCCTTTTTTCCTTGTATATGAAGGGAATATTTAGGTTGTTAGTCGTTCATTCGGAATCCTGAAATAAAAGAACAAATCAGAATTACAAAAATGGGTGATTTCGGGATCTATCAGATTAGACTGAACAATTTTCGTTGGAAGTAATTATGTATATTGTATGTTAAATATTTAACAGGAAGATAAGGGCTCACACATCTTAAAAAAGCCAAAGGACATTATCTCTGAAATAGAAGGATAGCAATCCATGCGTATAAGCCTTTCCTCAAATTATGCGCCGTTTCTTTGGCTTGGGCTTCAGATTCAATAATCTTTCCCCAAATTCAAAATAAAGAAAATAAAGTAAATAGACTATATGAATCACCCCCGTCTCAATTGTTATTCCAGAGATTTACAATTATTCATTAAAAAAAGCCCAAGAAAAAATACCGAAAAATTGGGGTTAGAATCAAAGAGCCTCCATTCCATATGGAGCGGGATTATTGGTTAATGAGATTTGGACCGACACCGATATTCAAATCGGTATCTTTCTCTTTCATTGCTCACTAACTCTTATCTACTCCCACCCCGAATTCTTTCTGTGGGAATCCTAAATAAAAAAAAAAGATCCCATTTTACGGGATGCTAGACTATTTTGTATAAATACAAAGACAAAAGGGCCCAGATTAAGTCATTGTTTCCTTTCTAATTTGTTGTTTTTTATTTTAATCTAACCTAGTCTTACTTAAGAGACTTAATCCCGAATTCAATCAGTACCAGGAATACCCTCTTGTTTAGAATTCCGAAATGAAAAGAGAATAATTGGGACTGTAAAAAGATAGGAATGGGGAGGCTTTCGCATTTCGATTTAGAATGGATCTTTGAAAATTCAACTCGAGGAGGGGGGGCGTAAGACTTTTCTACGAAACTCGCTTAAATATGAAAGTGAATGGAAGAGGGGGGCATACGCAAAAACGCCCATCCAACGTTTTTTAATTCAAACTCTTCTCTTGTTCTTGTGATCGATGTTCCCCGCTTGCGGGGACCACACATGCATTCAGTTCATATTATTTGAATTCGATTCAATTTGTGAAAAAAGATCTGGGTGAGAAAAGAATTTTTTGAATTAGAAAAAAGACGTACACGTATATTTTATCAATAATTATACTTAAGAGGGTTGCTCAAAAAGGGAATTGAAAATTTTTATTCTGCCCGGTCTGGGACGGAAGGATTCGAACCTCCGAATACCGGGACCAAAACCCGTTGCCTTACCGCTTGGCGACGCCCCATTTCAATTTCGATTTGGTACTAATAAAGAGTACCATTGGTATTGGCTGTTCGTCAATTCCAGTCCAAAGCCCGAAAATTAGATTCTGGTTTTAGTGTTAGGATTTTGACACGTGTAGGTGTAAAATACAACTTAATTTATTGATCATTACATAGAATTCAATTAAGATATTGTATGAAAGTATGATTTCTTCAATTCTCACACGAGAATAGAAGGATTTTTGTTTTGATTGGGTCGGTTCCAAGAAGTTTTTTTTGTCTACCTTACTTTTTTTCTTCATTTTTATCTTATATCAATAAGATATTAATAACTCAATCATAATAAAATTATCTCCAAGAACAAAATGTTTGTTATGCTTAATATCTTTAGTTTAATGTATATCTGTCTTAATTCTGCCCTTTATTCGAGTAGTTTTTTATTCGCCAAATTACCCGAGGCCTACGCTTTTTTGAATCCAATTGTAGATGTTATGCCAGTAATACCTGTTCTATTTTTTCTCTTAGCCTTTGTTTGGCAAGCTGCTGTAAGTTTTCGATGAGATCTTTAATATTGTGCTAGAAAAATTCATGATTTATTCGAGTTCGAAAAAAAAATTCTAACAATTAATAAATAAGAGCAGATGAGTCTTACAATATGAACGAACCCCCGCCTCAATTCAACCAATGAAATTCTTGGGGAACTGCGATCCGTTTTGATCCCCCCATTTGCTATTTGTTGATTATGACCCTTTTTCACTGAAACCGTCTTATATTAGAGCCAATCAAAATGTCGAATTCTAATTGTGTGAATTAAATTTCTGAAAACGATTTTCTATTTAGAGAATCAAATTCTAAAAAGAACTTCATTTCTTGATGTCAAAATTGGATATGTAGTATAAAAATAGAGAATCTATTCTCTTTTTCCTTTTCCCCAAAAACCTGATTTGGAGATTGTGTAATGCTTACTCTCAAACTCTTTGTTTACACCGTAGTGATATTCTTTGTTTCGCTCTTCATCTTCGGATTCCTGTCTAATGATCCAGGGCGTAATCCCGGACGCGAAGAATAAAAAAGGAAGGGGTTGCTTACTTTATTCGTATAAATGTTCTTAGGATTTTTTCGATTCCCTGTTACTATTAAAAAAAAGGAAAAGTGTTCGCTAAAGTTAAATTTGAAAGATACCAAGCCATCGACCGAAACGGAAAGAGAGGGATTCGAACCCTCGGTACGAATAACTCGTACACCGGATTAGCAATCCGACGCTTTAATCCACTCAGCCATCTCTCCTAATTGAAAAAAACAAAAAATAATAATTACTATGTTACATTACACAAAAAATAATGCTTGAAAAAAGCCCGTCTTTACTTGATTTTCTATCTTTACTTTCTATATTCTCTAGAAGAGAATATAGAAAGTAAATTGATTATATAGCTCATAGAAAATATAGATTCTAGAATTTCTTTTTTTTTTTTTATTGTCTTTTGTATTCTATTATATAAATAGATATCACTTTTATCAGCAATTCCATTTCTATCATTTTTAGAAAATTAAAATAAAGAAAGCATTCGAAAGAGATAAAATAGAAAAAAATAAAGAAAAGAATATCTCTTTAATTTCGTTCAACAGGGCCTTTTTTATTTCCACTTCCACGGCCTGGCCTGGTCAGTACCCAGCCGGGCCTTTTTTTGTTCTAATGACCCATACCGCTGAACCGTAGCGTAGAAAGGGTGCGAACCATACCATAAAAAAACGATTTATTTGGATTTGATTTGAAAATCAAAAAATGAAATACGTGTTATTGTATTCAAAGGAACAATAAAAAGAAGGACTATTTCCATTCTTTTGATTGAATCAGGAATCAAAGTTTGTATTTGGTGTGTGGATAAAAGTTATTTTGTCGAGCCATATCTGTCAAAATTCGTCCAACAAAAGAAATTGTTTTGAATTATTAAATTTAGTTATTTAAACGAAATAACTCCTCCTTTCCGAATTGCACTAGGACTCCTGACAAAGACGTCAACGTTCTAATTTCGAATTTCCATTTCATGATTATTTTGAATTTCTGTCCTATCTTGATTACATCTGAGTCTCTTGTTCGACAAAGGGCCCTTATTATACAATAATCGCATTGTAGCGGGTATAGTTTAGTGGTAAAAGTGTGATTCGTTCAATTAATCCCCTTAATAGTTAAGGGGTCCTTCAGTTTAATTGATATTCCAATCAAAAACTTTATTTCTTAAAAGGATTAAATTTGAATCCTTTCACTCAAAAATGAAAATCAAAGATTCGGGGAAAAATATCCGTTCTCGTGATTTGTATTCAAGAGTCAATTCGAAATTGACAATTTGGATTATGAAATTGCGAAACATAATTTTGTTTTTTTTTTTGAATTGGATCAATACTTCCAATTTTTTAAGTATAAGTAAAGGATCCATGGATAAAGATAGAAAAGTCTAGTTCGAATCGTAACTAAATCTTCAATTTTGGTTTTTTATAGGTT